ATGAAATTTTATCTAACTCCATATACCATAATATATATATGGAATGTATGAAATGCGTATGAACGGAAGAAGAAAAATTATACTCAAATTTTAATTTATATTTATAACAAACAGCTACATAAAAGAATTGATAAATGCCATTTAGCCTTATGGAGTTTTGTATAGAATATCAAAAAAAAAAATAATAATTCAATTTCTACCATTATTATGATATTCCATATTCCAATCCGATTGAATACCAGAAAAATGAAATGAATTCCTGATTTGATCTGTTCGTTGAGATAAAGACAAAATAATCATAAAATATATATCGGGAGAGAGTTGATTTTTCTAGCACTTAATTTTTTCATAGATTCCATTGTTCTGTTCAAAAAATGATTCGCAGAGAAGAGAGATGTTTTTACCCATTTTTTAGTTTTTTATTTTTTAGTAGAATATTTAGAATATGATTGAAGTGCGTCCGAAAAGAGGGCTTGTATTTATTAAACATATGCAGATATAGCATTTCTATTTATATATGTCTTTCCTCTTTTCTTTTTATTCCATTATAGCTCTCTAGTGGAGACAACACATGGCGTGCTCTATCAAAAATTCTATTTTTTCTTTAATTTTAATCTATTCAATGAAAAATTGAAACACGATAATTTCTTGCTGATTCCCTATGGACATCATATCTAGATAGATAAAATACCTCATTAGATAACTAGAGCTGTGTAACAACTTATGTTCGGGGGTTTACATAGACTCATAATTGCTGTTATATTATTATAATATAATTTCTAATTGAAATTAAGAAAGTTTTTTTATTGAATTGAAAAATTGAAAAAAAAAAAAATCAATACTAATTAGTTATGTATCCATTTTGATTTTCTTATACCATTAGAGAAAGACAAGTGAAGAAGAATCGTCCATAAATTTGCAGTCAATAGTTAATAGTTAATGGTTCCAATTTTTTTGTCCTGCATTTTTACTTTTGTAACTGAGAATCCACATTTTCTTTTTCAACAGAAAAGAAAAAAGAAAGGGAAAGTTTTTGTTTTTAGATATTGTGTGTCTTGAGATACTATAACCAATTGAAGGTATGGATTCAATCTAAAAATAAAAAGGGGATACTCTCATTTTTTTGTTTGTAGCCTTTTGGCGACATGGCCGAGCGGTAAGGCGGGGGACTGCAAATCCCTTATTCCCCAGTTCAAATCCGGGTGTCGCCTGATCAACAAAAAACGCGAAATCCTATATTCTGTTTTGCTGATATAACTCGACCAATTTTCTCCGGCAAAAACAAGTGTAAGAAAAGGACTCTTGATACTTTCTTGATTATAAACTTGATTATAAACTTCCGGAGGTTTTGTTTTCTAAAGTGTTGTAAATCCTTACGTCTAGGATTCAAGGAAAAACTAGAGTAGTGGAAGGGAATGAGTAAATCTTGATATGGTAGCCCCTCCCCTACTAATAGAGGGGCTACTATCGGAGTCTTGAATTAGATTGGATAACGGGAGTGTTTAATTAACTAATGAATGGTTGTAGAAGGGTTGGAAGATACTTTGTATACAGACTGATGAAAGTCTCTGAGTGTTCAGGCATCCAATCAATATTAGATTGGATGGATAATTGGCTTTTACTTAATAAGGGACACCAAAAGAAAGAAGAAGTCTTATTATTGCTACATGTGAGTAACATTCTTTTGATACTTCCAAAAGTGTTACTGCGTATTTTGCTTGTGCTTAATGGTTCTCGATTTTACTAGAAATCATATAAGAACTTGTTATAAGCGGATTTATTGAAGTGTTTCATCAACGGTGGTGTGTCAGAATTCCCTTTTCCTTTTGACTCTGCACCGGTAATTCCACTATTATTAGTGAACAATAATGGAAAAATTCCTTCCTATTTGTTTCATATTCATAGAAATTAGGGGACATAATACACATGGATATAGTAAGTCTTGCTTGGGCTGCTTTAATGGTAGTCTTTACATTTTCCCTTTCACTCGTAGTATGGGGAAGAAGTGGACTCTAGGGGTACTTCTAATTGGGTTGAGGAATCAAACCGTATCAATTGTTTTCTAGATCGTTTTGCAAAGCCTTTTTAACTATTTTATTAGTCTTCATTTCGAAATTCTTGGATTCTAGTGGAGTAATGTATTCTATGAATAATACCCTTTCAATCAAAATCAAACAAACATTTCAATAATTCCCATGTTCGTATTTCGAAAGTAAAAGGGATACGGATGATAGGCAATTTATTAAAAAAAAAAAAGGAATTCTTCCTAAATTTTCTATTTTGATGAACCAGCTCTTACCAGAGTTATATATGGACAATGAGGGACAAGAAACCCCCCCCTTTTTTTTTCTGTATTTGTTTGTTTTTATTTCCTTCCCTCTTTACTGTTACTGTTCAAAGAGAAAAAAAGTAGTTCTTTTATTTAATAAGATCTTGCCTTAGTGTAGTCACATATTGCACACTTACCCCCTGTTTTATTTATTATTTTAGGAATTTTATTTATGCCATGCTTTATTGACTCATTTCATATCATGGATCAAAGAAAAGAAGTTAAATTCAAAATCGGTTCCATGAAATGAAAGAATTAGAAAATCGTAAGACTTGCCTTTCAATTATTTCAGATTGATTGAAATCAACACAAATAAAATAGATCAAGCGAAGAAATAAAATTGAGATACTATGTACATTACATATATTTCATTACATATATTTAATTGATATCGACATGTATGAAGATACATATTGTAGATTCATCTATATTAAGCTTGTATCTTTATACATTACAATAATAGATATAGATAGTATGGTAGAAAGATTCATATTTTTTTTTCTACCATACTATCGAGTTTGATAGGATACTGCTGATTCTAGTCCATTCATTTTATTTAATTTATTTAAGACGTGAAATTGGAATCCTTTTTTTCTTAAATCCTTGATAAAAAGTCAAGTTTCATTCAAATTAATCACTTTGACTGACAGTTTTTACGTATATTATAAGTAAAAAGGCGGTAGGAACTAGAATGAACAGCGCTGTAGCAATAAATGCGAGAATATTTACTTCCATAATTTCATTGTTTTTTTTACTTCGCAATAACTCGGGATTTAATCCCATAGAGATGATAAATTTGTCGCTTGTAAATTCAATGCGATGACTTACATTTCAATGACATCGAATCGGATCAATATCATGAATAACAATATCTAAGCTATCAAATCGATTCACCGTCGAGAATTGAATAGTATAACATAGGAAGCTCTTTTATCCACACCGAATACAAAATTGGATTCCTGGCCCAATCAAAAGAATTCCTTTCCTTTATTTCTATATATTCTTTTCCACTCTTTCTTTTCGATAATCTACCGCCTTCCTTGTACAATCATCTGATGATGTATCATCTGACTGCTTTTCCACTTTCACCGTTTACAAATAGTTTACAAATAAACCCCAACAAAAAATAGAAAGGAAAAAATAAATAAAAAAGGCTATCCTTGGGAATGAAATTCTGTCATTTGTATTCCCTTTCACAGAAAATGGAGGGATCAATTGATGTATTTTTTTTTATTGTATCCGTCGGGACTGACGGGGCTCGAACCCGCAGCTTCCGCCTTGACAGGGCGGTGCTCTGACCAATTGAACTACAATCCCAGGGCAATAAAGAAAAGTGTACAGCATAGATATTCTTATGATTTCATTCAAGCCATTTTCTATTTAAATTTTAGATTCGAATCGCCGTGTTGTAACAAACAAAGGCGCGAGTGATATATTGATATCCATACGGGTATGCGCTTTAGTGAGAGCAACGCGGATTACTAGTTACTAGTAATCCTTTCGTTATTGCCAAATCGATCGATAATCAATTTTAAAATGAAAAAAAAAAGAGTCTTTTTTCTTTACTTTACTCTTTCTTTTCATTAAACTTTATACTTAATGATCCTGATATGAATCTAGATCATTATCAAGGTCAGAATTTATGGGAACAAATAAATAGAACAAATAAAAAACAAATAGCGGTAGGGATGGATATATCAGAAAATTGGACTTTTTTTATTCTTCCCTAATTTTTTTGTTTGGCTTTTCTGGAAAACAAAATACAAAAAAATGGGCATTTTATGTTATGGCGGATCAGCGAATTATTGGGCCGAGCTGGATTTGAACCAGCGTAGACATATTGCCAACGAATTTACAGTCCGTCCCCATTAACCGCTCGGGCATCGACCCAGGAAGAATCAATTATAGGTTTATTGATAATCCATGATCAACTTCCTTTCGTAGTACCCTACCCCCAGGGGAAGTCGAATCCCCGCTGCCTCCTTGAAAGAGAGATGTCCTGAACCGCTAGACGATGGGGGCATATTTGCCTGACCGCCATCATACTATGCTCATAGTATGAACAGTTTTTTGAAATTGTCAATATAATGGAATGATATGACTAGATCCGAAAGCTTTTTCCATCTTTTATGATTTTCCATTTTTGATTCATGATTTATACTCATAAATCATTCATTTGAATCGCCACTCTATTCTATATAGAAATAAATTAGATAAATTCAATCTATTATATTATTATATTATATAAATCGATATTATAAAAAGAAACTAGATTATATTAATAATACAAAGTATAAGATCCTTTCGGGAAGTGATTGGTCTGACATAAACATAAAAAGGGGAGTTAAACTTCATTTCTTCCACTTTCATTCATTGATTCACTCATTATTAAGATTAAGACGAGACAGGCGTATTTCTATCTCACACTAAGCCAGGAAATTAACAAAAAGTAAATCTGGAATTTTGGGAAGAGGGAGCAAGAAGTTATCGAAAATTATGTGTGTTTTTTTTTTTTCTAAAAATTGGGTTCGGTGGACAAAGCAAATCTCTTCATCACATGTTTCGATAAAATATATTGGATCCATGTCGAATTGCTAAGGTACATCTATTAATCAAATCAAATAAATGAATTTCGTTCTGTTCTGATAAGCCAATTATGATCGGCCTTGAA